GAATTCTCTTGTTAAGACCCCATGAACCGATTGAAACCCCAGATTCATACTAGAACCGCGATAATTCGATAAAACCTTCAAGCTAAGTCCAACAATTCTCTGAGTAAGAACCATTGTATCATCACTTATTCAATGAATAGGAATAGATATAATAATAAAAAAAAACTTGCCCTGTGATCAAAATAAGCATGAACGATCAAAATAAGCATGAACAGGAGTTTGAAAGATTTTTTGGAGTCCGGCCGCGAGGTCTGAATATTAAGTATGAATCATAGTTCTAATACTTCGTAATCTATTTCATATATTTCGTGCTCCAGATACTAGAATGAGTATCTGACGAGGGAAAGCATCTCTATCAAGATGACAGACCTGTTCTCTGTACTATCAATAAGATCAATTCTAACAAGTCACACACTCATATTCCGGAAATACAGAAACAAAGAAATTCCGCGGTCGAACTGCCAAAACGGACCCAAAATACAAGCCTAAACGCTTCGCTTTAGAGTGAAAAGCAAAGCAAAGCTAGGACTTAGTGATTCTGAGAAATCTAATTCATTGAAATTCCGTCTAGTAAAACGGAAGAATTATAAATCTCTAAAATAATAGATAGAAATATTGCAAATAAGGCCATTGCGACTCCCATCAATGGAGTAGTTCCCCATCCAGGAGCTACTTTACCATATTCCGAATTCAATGGTTTCAATAACCCCCCTACACCAGTTCGTTTTGGACGAGATCTAGAACTACCCTCAACGCTTTGTGTAACCATAAATCCTATTTTGTATTCATTGATATCTGTTGACTTTGTATACAATTTCATTGTAAATAAGTAATCTTATCTCATAGATCCGTTGTGGTCTTGAAATTATATAATAATGGAAATAGCAACCCTAGTTGCCATCTTTATATCTGGTTTACTTGTAAGTTTTACTGGGTATGCCTTATATACTGCTTTTGGGCAACCTTCTCAACAACTAAGAGATCCATTCGAGGAACACGGGGACTAGTTGAAGTAATGAGTCTCCCAATATTGGGAGACTCATTACTTCAAGCGAGATAATGAAAAATCATTTCATCTTTTTAGTTGGAACTTTAGGTGGTTCTCGAAAAAAGATAGCGAAAAAAATTATCCCTAGAGTCGAGACTAAGAGGAATGTATAAACCAATGCTTCCATAGATTTTATTGTGGTTTACAATTATAGCTTCCGTACCTGTTTATTTGGAGCCATCTCCTGGATTAAAGAAGGAGCAAGACTCAAAGACAAGTCGGCGATTCAGATCAAAATTTCTCCGATAACCCATGTCAAAAAATAGATAAGGGAGCAATGTTGTATCAAACTACTTGTCTTTTTGTAGTTGGATCCCCTAGTTTTTGGAATGCTCCAAATTCTACTTGAGCGTCCAAATCTGGATCAATACCAGCAAAAACATCTCTGAACAGGGTTCTAGCGCCATGCCAAATGTGCCCAAAGAAGAAGAGCAGAGCAAATGAAGCATGTCCAAAAGTAAACCAACCCCTTGGACTACTACGAAAAACACCATCGGATTTCAAAGTAGCACGATCTAATTCAAAGATTTCACCCAATTGAGCACGTCTAGCATATTTTTTAACAGTAGCGGGATCACTATAACTGACGCCATTGAGTTCGCCGCCATAGAACTCAACAGTTACACCTACTTGCTCGACACTATACTTCGATTCCGCCCTTCGAAAAGGAACATCGGCTCTAACAATTCCGTCACCGTCTACCAAAACAACTGGAAATGTTTCAAAAAAAGTAGGCATACGACGCACAAAAAGTTCACGGCCTTCTTTATCTCTAAAGACAGGATGCCCTAACCACCCAACAGCGATTCCATCCCCGTTATCCATCGAGCCCGCTCTGAACAATCCCCCTTTTGCCGGGTTATTCCCAATGTAATCATAAAAAGCTAATTTTTCAGGAATTTTAGACCAAGCTTCGGATAAACTTTGATTCTCGGCTAGCCCAGCAACAACTCTTCGATATATTTCTTGCTGGAAATATCCCTGATCCCATTGATAACGAGTGGGACCAAATAATTCAATCGGAGTAGTTGCTGAACCATACCACATAGTTCCAGCAACAACAAAAGCCGCAAAAAAGACAGCAGCAATACTACTGGAAAGGACGGTTTCAATATTTCCCATACGCAATCCTTTGTATAGACGTTGTGGCGGACGGACACTAAGATGAAAAAGTCCCGCTAATATGCCCAATGTCCCTGCTGCAATATGATGAGAGGCTATTCCTCCCGGAGCAAAAGGATCAAAACCTTCCACACCCCACGCTGGATTTACAGATTGGACCTTTCCGGTTAGTCCATAAGGATCGGACACCCAGATTCCAGGACCGTACAATCCTGTTACATGGAATGCGCCAAACCCAAAGCAAGCCACTCCTGAGAGAAATAAATGAATTCCGAAGATCTTGGGCAAATCCAAAGAAGGTTTTCCTGTACGTTCATCAGTAAATATTTCTAGATCCCAATACACCCAATGCCAGATAGCTGCCAAGAAGCACAATCCAGAAAACACAATATGTGCCCCGGCCACACCTTCGTAACTCCAAATACCCGGATTCGTTATAGTCCCGCCTGTGATAGTCCAACCGCCCCATGAATCGGTTATTCCTAAACGAGTCATAAAGGGTATAACGAACATACCTTGTCTCCACATTGGGTCGAGAACAGGGTCAGAGGGATCAAAAACTGCTAATTCATATAGAGCCATCGAACCAGCCCAACCAGCAACCAGAGCCGTATGCATTATATGGACAGCCAGCAAACGACCGGGATCATTCAATACGACGGTATGAACACGATACCAAGGCAAACCCATGGAAAATACCCCTTTATCAACAAAAAATAGACACTCTGTAACTTTATTGCATTGGAAAACTATATTATGGACCTCTCCCTTTCAGTGCATTATCTGAGAGAAAGGATTAATCTTTGTTCCAGTCTTTTAGTAATAATAAAGTAGTAATAATAAAGGAACAATTCGAATTCTGTTCGTAGGAACAAAGAGAAGCAAATCTATTTTATACCCGATAAGTACCAATACGCAATGGGGGGTTGATATCATTTTATATGGTCGTATTCCTTTATCTTTCAAAGTGCCTCAATTTCTGTTATTTTATTCATTCTGTCTTCCTTGAGTTTATTTATAAATTTTTCTAATCTATGGCTAAAATATAGGAGAAAAGACAATATTATTAAAAAAATAAACTCATTATTACGATTCCACATCAAAGTGAGATATAGTACTTAATTTTTTCTTTCATTTTATGCCTATTGGTGTTCCAAGAATACCCTTTCGAAATCCTGGAGAAAACGCTTCATCCTGGGTTGACATATAGTGCGACTTGTCAGATATAGTGGGTCATATGGGATTTCCCCGTTTTCTCCCCCGATTGAGATATCCTTCCGCTTCGCCCAAAAAGGATTGATCGAATCATCAAAAATTTGGAGCGTGAAGTGCAATGAAATAAAATAAGATTTTTTTTGTTGGGAGGTATCCAGATTAATATTATATTATCGATTAGAATCAAATTTATGGTTGGCTTGTTTGGTTGGACTAATAAAAAAATGCGGTATCCAGGCTCCGTTTAGAAAAAACCCAATTGTTAATAGATTATCTATGATTACTACTTGTATCATATTTGACTTTTTTATTTATTAAATTAAAGTAATTTCCAACTGTTAATCAACATTACGTGACTAATATGATCAATACGTCAAATATTTGACGGAAGACATGAAATGAATTGAAAAAAAAAAAAGAAGTCTTCGCAAAAAGACGTGGTAGTGGGGGCTTTTGCTCTATATGTGCAAATAAAAATCGGGTGGATCTTTACTCGGAGTAGAGCATAAACCTAAAAGAATTGAAGAGGACCATTCAGGAACAAGAGAATGACATCGTGATTTAGATTGGATCTCGATGAAACAATAAATCAAAAAGAAGTTAGTTCGAAAAGTTTAGTAAATGCCCCTTTTTTTAGGTAAACAGGCCAAAACTCATTTTTCTTGAAAAATGGAATAAAAATTTCTTCGTTAGGATAGAAAATTAGAAAGAGCCTCTTAGGAAAAAAGAAAGAGAGCTAGGATCTACACATTGATTCTTATTTGTTTTCGCGATTTTTGTTGAACCGTATGCATCAAAGGATGCATGTACGGTTCCTAAAGGATCGAATTTTATCCTAATCAACCGACTTTATCGAGAAAGATTACTTTTTTTAGGCCAAATAATTAATACCCATCTCGCGAATCAACTTATTGCTCTTATATTATATCTAACTATGGAGAGTGATACCAAAGATCTTTATTTGTTTATCAACTCTCCAGGCGGATGGGTAATACCTGGAATAGCTCTTTATGATACTATGCAATTTGTGCGACCAGATGTACAGACAATATGCCTGGGATTAGCCGCTTCAATGGGATCTTTTATCCTGGTCGGAGGAAAAATTACCAAACGTTTAGCATTCCCTCACGCTTGGCGCCAATGAGTTTTTTTTTTTTTAGATAAAAAAGACTATGCCTTCACCATATAAAAATAAAAAATTTTTCAGTAATAATAGCATGGCACTTCGAATTCGATAGAAACAAAATTGTATTGTTTTTTCAAAAACAATTAAAAAATCATTAAATTATGTATCGAAAGAGTAGTATGAAAAAAGGTATTGCCGATTTTTTCTTATCTATCGGAGGCCTGTTTCAGTGTCACAAACCTTTTTTTTGTTTTCACACCCAAACCCAAAGAAAGGCTATTTTGGCTATGTTCGGAAAGAAAAGAATACGAAAAAAAAAGAAACTTTGGGATTGCTGAATCACAAATGAAATAAAAATAAATAATAAAGATATAAAGCAACGGAACCGTCATAGTATTTTTTTTTAACTCCTAAAAAAAAAGGAAGGGCGGTTATTAGATCATTTACCAATCTGGGTCTGAGAGACTCTATATTTTCTGATTTTTTTCTTTGATGGAAGGTAAAAGTCAATTCTATTAAAGAGCCGTATGCAATGTGCAAACCATGCATGTACGGTTGGTCAATTCTATCATTTTTTCTTATTTTTTTTTTCTTATTCTTTTTATCTTCTACTGCCTTACATCATGAAAGATCGAATAGCCATTTATTAGGTTCTATCATCAGGGTAATGATCCATCAGCCTTTTAGTGCTTTTTTTATGGCACAAGTAGGAGAATTTGTCCTGGAAGCGGAAGAACTGCTGAAGCTGCGCGAAACCATCACAAGGGTTTATGTACAAAGAACGGGAAAACCCTTATGGATGGTATCCGAAGACATGGAAAGGGATGCTTTTATGTCAGCAACAGAAGCCCAAGCTCATGGAATTGTTGATCGTGTAGCGGTTGAAAAATAGCAAAGATTTCACATAACTCACATTTAAAATCCAATTTTTATTTTGAAATTTTAATATTTAACAGTTTAATAGTTTCTATTTAGTATATTAAATTTAGTAAAATTACTATTTATAAAAATATATTATATTAAAAGAAATCATAATGATCCGGTTAGGATCAATCTAAACCATCCCCGTTCGATATACGATTCAGATACGATTTCGATGCCAACTCTTAAACAACTTATTAGGAATACAAGGCAGCCAATAAAAAATGTCACGAAATCCCCCGCTCTTAGGGGATGTCCTCAGCGCCGAGGAACATGTATTCGGGTGTATGTGCGACTCGTTCAGATCCTGGGCTGGGACAAAAGAAAAAAATTCCAGTATCAGTTATCGGTACAGTACCAACGAATAGGATAGAATGGAGTTCCTCCATTCACGATCTAAAAAAAAGATCTACCATATCTTGTTATTGTGTATATTGTGGACTAAATTTTTGGTTTCCATTGGGACAAACACGTGCACCCCTTCATTTTTTTTTCAATTTAAGATGAAAAGAATTACCCATTGGTAGCAACTGATTATCCAGGGAAATTCTTTTTTATTTAAAAAGCAGAAAAATTATGCCCAGACTCTTGCAAGAACGGACTCAGAGGGTCAGCTACCCAACAACTCTTCATAATTAAATACCGTTACTGTATTGGGTGGATCTCCTTGTGAAAGGTCTATTACTGGACAATCCCATGGGTAGAGTCAAAGAGTGTGAACTGTACAAGTTAATATATTGATTAAATGAAGAACGAAGAAAGTGGCTCCGGTGTATAGAGAGGGCCTTACCGTTTAATTTAAGAAGTAACCATATAAACGATGGAACCCACCATTTCTTTATCCATTTATATTTCCTGTTTTTTTTTTCGAGGCATTGATAAAATGCCTCAAAAAAAATCGTGGTTGGGAAGGTTATTGTAGCAAAAGCCATTGGAGTTTTTACCTTATACATTGGGAGAACCCGTTTTGTTAATTAATAGGCTAGTAAAGAAAATAAAGAGTAACTGAAAGAAAGCAAATCGATCAGTTATTCCTCAAAGTTTCATTTATTCAATGACCAGAATTAGACGAGGATATATAGCTCGGAACCGTAGAACAAAAATTCGTTTATTTGCCTCAAGCTTTCTGGGGGCTCGTTCAAGACTTACTCGAACTATTACTCAACAGAAAATACGAGCTTTGGTTTCGGCTCATCGGGATAGAGATAGGCAAAAGAGAGATTTTCGTCGTTTGTGGATCACGCGAATAAATGCAGTAATTCGCGAGAGGTGGGTATCCTATAGTTATAGTATATTCATGCACAATCTGTACAAGAGACAGTTGCTTCTTAATCGTAAAATACTTGCGCAAATGGCTATATTAAATAAAAAAAGTCTTTATATGATTTCCAATGAAATCATAAAATAAGGCAATTGGAAGGAATCGCTCGAGATGCTTTAAATGGAGTTCCCTGAATAATGAACTCCGGGAAGGTAGAGTAGAAATTTGTATTATAGAATAGGATAGGATACAGTCGTTAAAATGAGCAAACACGTTCCATAAAAAAAGATTGCTTCCTTGTTCTTACCCAATTCAATTCGTTTTTTTATTACAACCTGTATTTTAAACAAAAAATAAATCCTTATTTGAATTCGGATTGGGAGTTTTATTCTATTGAAGAGTAAGCCTATTGATTTGATTTCGGGTTCTAAGACCAGCAGTTCTAGCAGTTGACTCGCCTTTTTCAAATTGTTTTTCATTATTAATAAAAGGTAACAAAGATAAAATACGAGCTTGTTTGATAGCAATAGTAATTAATCGTTGTTGTTTTAAGGTCAATCGATTTACCCGTCTAGATAATATTTTTCCTTGTTCACTAATAAATCGACTAATTAAACTCATGTTTCTATAAGCAATTCGATCCCCCGGTTTGATCGGGGGCAAACGCCTACGCAAAGAACGCTTGGATTTATGAAAAAGTCGCTTGAATTTATGCATGTTTTGTTTATTCCTTATCCAAAAAATCCTATTTCGTTTGATCAAATCTAGAATGATTTAGAATTAAGAAATAGAATTTGTTTTTTTTTGTTTTAGAGATTCTATATATTCTATGCTATTAATATATTAATTTTTTAATATATGTTATATTAATTATGTGTTATTAACTATCTAAGATATAGTTAATACTATCTAAGATATAGTTAATATCTCTTTTTTCAGGTTCCTTGAAGGAGTGACACGCAGGTGATCGATTCTATCTATTTTTTTATCTCCCCGTGAATTCTATGTTTGTAACAATAGGGACAGAATTTTATCAATTCCAATCGACCGGGTGTATTGTGTCGATTTTTTTGAGTAATGTATCTGGAAATGCCTCTTGATTTCTTATTAACACTAACACCCGGTCGAACACACCCGGCGCATTCCAAAATAACTCTTACTCGGGCATCTTTACCCCTGGCCATGAACCCCCTTTTTTGTTTTCTATTCACTTAACTGTTCTATTTTTCGATCCGAATCGAAGAAAAAGAAAGGAAAGAAAAAAATGGAAGTTGCGAGTTTGAAATCCAATTTATGAAAGATTTCGTTGCAATCAATATATTAATAATAAGTAATACAATGGGTTTAATTATTCTAAGTAGTTCCTAGTTAGATTGAGAATTGAAGTAGAGTATTTCATTTAATAAGTGTATCTTTATGATACTGTTGCCATAGCCACATTTCCACTTTCGTTATCACTATTTAAGCCTGGGGCGAGTTCCGTCTTTTACTTAGGTTGACTAAAATTTTATTTTTTCTCTTTTCTAACTTATTCTAATTCTTTCTAATAATATCTAATATTAAAAATTTCTAATATTAAATAGAATATAATAATAATAACAAATAAATATAATAAAAATAGAATAATAAAACAACAAAGAAAAGAAAGAGTAGGGAGGGGAGAAGTACTAGTCACAGATATTGCGTTCTATCTCTAATCTTCTTCAATCCCCCCTATGCCAACAGTTAGACCAATAAAATAACTAGAATGAAAAAAAAGGGAATGTCAACGCATCTGGGAAAAAACGATTAATCTCTATCAATAGACCTGCTAAAGACCCAAACCATAAAGTACTTAGTACCGGTGCCGCGGAGAGATATGTTTTTAGATCCCGCATTTTAAAACCTCCTGCTTTATTGTAATACATAAACAAAATAGCTATATGATCAAATATATATATGTAACTAGGAACCACCTGTATTTGTACATGGACTCCCTAATTCCAATGGAAATGTACAAGGATTTAGTAGCTAAGATTTTCCTCTTCTTTTCTAAAATCTTAAAAGAAAAAAAAAAAGAAGGTCCCTTCCGCCTGAACATTTATCAATTTGAAGGCGGTTTCATATATATATATATTTATTTCATACGTGTGTCGATTTATTATTATATGTTATCTAATATGAGACCAAAGACAAAGAATCAATCGAAATATCATTTTTCTATGGAAATAAATATAAAGATATGGAAAACAAAATGGGGATTCTCTACAATGACACTGTAAATCAATCGAAAGGGGTGTAGCGCAGCTTGGTAGCGCGTTTGTTTTGGGTACAAAATGTCACAGGTTCAAATCCTGTCATCCCTACTTATTTCTTCTCCTCGAAACAGTAACGAGAGATCAATTGAGATCGATTCAAAATTGGACATAGAAGATCTTTCATTATATCCTGCTATATAGGATAGCATATGTAGGCGCATGCAAGATGTGTTGGAGCTACAAAAAGAATCCCTTTCCTGACATTCATTTTTTATTGTGGTAAGAAAGCACTCTTAGTTCAGTTCGGTAGAACGTGGGTCTCCAAAACCCGATGTCGTAGGTTCAAATCCTACAGAGCGCGATTCCGTTCTTGTTTTGTTAGGTCAAAATTACATGGCAATAATGGAACAGACTCTCAATTTGACCTTTTCGGCATTAAAGTAAAGAAAAAGCACGGTCAATCAAAAAAATCGACCTTAATTAATCAAAGGTCCAGCTGATCACCACGTCTATATTGTAAATATGCAGTTACGAATAACCCAGCCAAAGTAATCGGAATTAGACCTAAGACGATTCCAAATAGAAAAACTTCAATCATTTTCATTTTTTCTTTGAAAAGAGAAAAAGAGAGGTAATATCTATCCTTAAATATTAATCTGTATTACTCATGAATCTCAATGACCCAGAATTGGAAATTTGCACCTATAGAATAGATGGAATACTGCAGAAATTTTTCTTTTTATTTTCTGAATTGCTCATTCAATTCATTTTAAATAAGTCGTATCTTACTCAGACCAATAAATAGAACGGAGGTTATAATTAAAGCCGCTAATAGAAAACCGAAATAACTAGTTATCGTAGGCATGAAGAAGCTAAAGGAAATATGCTATTTTTAGACATATGCTTGTAAAGTACTTGCCTAAGTAGATGTTTTTAAGGGCCTTCCTTAAATATATGTTCAAATTTTTGAAAGATACGAGAATAAGAAAAAATACCAATTGAACGAATAAGTTCAAGTGAAAGTTTTTGAATTTATCAATTAGAATCAGTCGAGGTTCTAGACGGCAATA